TGGGATATGCATTTGAAAGGGGTGCCTGGGTTAGTATATATATCATGAGCGATACGGAAATGGATCGAGTAATCTCTTTCTTTATCCAAGAAAAGGTATTTTTAGTTTGCATGGTCCAATCATTGATCCCGAAAATTTCTACAATAAAATTAGGTAGGTCGCTAGTATAGTTCCCTATCTATAATTTTGCTATTTACTTAAATATTAAATATAAATAATTTTACTGGAATATTGGAGGAATCCCTTGGATGGGTAGTAAGTACAATTTTGAATGTTTTGCTTATGTACAAAGTAACAAATATTATAATTGGATCGTTCGATCACTTTTCAGTCATTCATTGAATGATAAATCACTACAAGTGAAGGAGATACACGATTTAAATAACGAAAGATCCAATATTTAAAAATTGTATCTAAAATGACTGGAAAAGTAGAAACAAGACCGGATATAATTTGATCATTATGAGCAAATCCAAAATCTTTGTAGACAGAGCCAATCATTAATTCCCAACCGTGGGGCGAATGGAATCCTATACATAAATCAGTTAATAAAAGAATAGAAAAAGCTTTTATTGTGTCGCTTAAGTTGTATAGGAATTCTTGAAACCAAGAGTTAAGAATAACAAGTTCTTCATTACCTAGAATAGAATAACCACTTAGAATACCGAAACAGATTATATTTGTCGAGAAGTGTAAAATTGTATGGATGCGATCCTCGTTGTGCATCTTGATCAATTGGATCGTTTCTTTGTAGATTTCGATGCGAGGCTTTTGTAAATGTGTTTCCGGGTATTCCTTTATCATTTCGTCCAAACGTAAGAGTTCCTCTAAGTCTATGAATTCTTTTAGAATACTCTTTTCTTGAATATCATTCAAAAAAATTTCGGATTGCCTAGTATTCCACCAATTAGTAAACCAAGATTCCAGACTTTTATTAAATGAGAGAGAGATCCACCAAGGCAAAAATACTATAGATGCAAGATATAGAAGGGAAATTAATACTTTCTTTTTTGCCATTTTTTCGTCTGTGAATTTTAAAATTTTTAATGAACGCACCTCATTCGTCGACTCTATATGATACTAATATTTCTATCAAGCATAAGTTCTATTACAAGTCATCGATGTATTTCCGGATTTTTTTGTGATTCAGTACAGCGCCTTGAATTTAGAAAGAATATAGAATAAGAAAGAGCCCTCTTCAAATTAATAGTAGTCGGATTTCGAGACGAAAGAACTCCCGTTCTATCAAAATATCAAATATTTAGAAAAAAAAATTCTTTACTTTATGATGAAATGTTTTGTTTTGATATATGATGAATCTATCATTTAGATTTGTTACTGAATTGAGTTAAGTGGATTTACATACGCATAAAAAAAATTGTGGACATAAACAATTTAGTTTTAGAATTGTTTCATATACGTTTGCTTTGGCTCGAGTAAGCGTTCTGAAGAAACTTCAGTTAAGTTATGCTATAGAAAAAAAGATGATTCTTGAGTTTTTTATCTCTTGCAAAGTATTCATTCTTCAGTTCCTTTTTTCAAAATACTTCAATTGGTACACGCAAGAAATAGGCCAATTCAGCAGCTTTTTGCTCAATCTCTCGTGGAGTAAAATTCTCATCAGTACGAGTCAAGGGAATGGCTCCTTGTCCTTTTATTTCCATATAAAGGACACGACGAGCATAAATACCCTCTTTAATTTCTATTCTGATGGACTGAATGTCTTTCATAAGGAATCGGAGGAATATGCGACGATTTTTTCCAGGAAATCCCCAACGAAAAATACACACTATGCCCTCTTTTATATCGAATCGATCATAACCACTACCTACATTCCACGAAATTGTGCACCACAAATAGGAGCTAATAAAAAGACCTGCGATCCCATAGAAAGACATCACGATACCTTGTGGAAAAAAAATTATTTGCTGAGAAGGAAATAAAGATATAAAATTCCTACCAAAATAACTGGACGTTCCAACCAATAAAAACCCTAATGAACCTAAAAAAAGAATAAAGGCCCAACAGAAATTACTTGTTTTTCGAGACCCCGCTATAAGTTCTACCCATATACGTTCTGATCGCCAACTCATACTCTAACTAGACCTAGTTGCATTTTATTGGAATTGGGAGAATAACAAAAATAATTTTTTTTTTACTTTTTTTTTGTTTCCGAAGTAACTCTCATCAACCAGCACTATTATGATGTGAACCTTTAGGGATAATTCATCGAATTTCTTAGATCCAAACTAAAATAATAACATCCCTTTCATATGATTTCCTAATACATATAGATGACTTTACATTTCAGAAATTCTCCCCGATCCCGATCTATTTGAAAATAGTTATAATTCATTTATCATGTTTACACATACATAAGAGCTTATGCCCGAAGGAAGCCGCATATTATACCATATTTTACTAAATAGATATCCGTGTTATGATCCAAGTAAGTCTTGAAAAAAATATATATATATATATAAGATTTGTCCTTGTTGTATCTAAAAAATCTTGTTTTTTTGAACATAAAGAGATAAAGAAGCCATTGCAATTGCCGGAAATACTAAGCCCACTAAAGGCACAAAAATGGAGGGGAGACTGTTGAGAGTTATCATAGAATGGGTACCTCGATTTAATATTTGTACCTGTTATTTATTGTTATATTTATTGTTTTATATTTGAACCTTATCCTTATATTGTTATAAAGATATCTTATAATTCATATATAATTGTTATATTATACTAAGTATACCTAAGTGAGTATATATATACTTAATAGGGATAGGGAGTCTATAAGTATATGTTTTAAGAAATCTATTAAGTATATGTTTTAAGAAATCTATTAAGTATATGTTTTAAGAAATCTATATTAATTTAATAAATATATATTAATTAATAAATAAATATATAAATAAATGGACCTATTCATCTTTCTACATGTTTCTAATTCATCTTTCTACATGTTTCTACATGAAATATATATATACGATAATCCACCCTTTTTCTATTCGTATTAGTAGTTATTATCTTTTCTTGTCTTATAAATTTCATAATTTAATAAAATTTTAAAGTATTTCCTAAAAACTCCTAAAGAATTCGTTATAATACGATCCAACAAAAAGGATTCTTAGTGGGGGATTCTTTTCGGGAGATATAGAAAGATGCAAGACCTTGTTAACTAATTCCACGGAAGAAAGCGAAAGAATTCACTCTTTTATTTTGAAAGAATTCACTCTTTTGTTTAATAGAGATTTCCTAGTTAGTATTAGTAACCAGGAATATCGATAAAAAAACGATCCGGATGGTTCTTTCTACAATTCAATCTTATGTTACCAAAGTCAAAATCCATTCTTCGGATTTTGACTTTGATTCCTATAAATTAAATAACGACTTGATCACCACACATAAAAAAATTTATTAAGTTTTATTAAATTAATACTCTTATTAAATATTAAATTAAGACTCTAAGGCTCTAATCTAATTTTCATTCAAAGGAAAGAAAGCATGTAGCCGAAATAACTCACTCAGAACGCCCTTTAAAGGATTACGTGGTACGATTGGATCGAATAAGCCCTTATGGAATAAATATTCAGCCACTTGTGAATCCTCAGGTACTGTCTTATTCAATGTTTGTTCAATTACTCTTTTACCTGCAAATGCAATATAAGCATTGGGTTCGGCAATAATGATATCTCCCAACATACCAAAACTAGCCGTCACCCCGCCTGTGGTAGGGGATGTAAGGATTGCTACATAAAATAACTTTTTATTTAATTGATAATCATATAAAGCGGAAGATATTTTAGCCATTTGCATCAGGCTCAAGCTTCCTTCTTGCATGCGTGCTCCTCCGGAAGCACACACTAGAATAAGAGGTAAAAATTGATTGGTAGCATACTCGGCCAAACGTGTGATTTTTTCGCCCACTACAGATCCCATACTACCACCCATAAACTGAAAATCCATAACACCAATTGCTACGGGAATACCATTTAGTTGACCTGTGCCTGTTTGAACAGCCTCAGTTAATCCTGTATTTTTTTGATAAGAATCAATACGATCTTTATAAGGTTCCTCCTCCGAATGAAATTCAATGGGATCCAGAGAGACCATGTCTTCGTTCATAGGATCCCAAGTACCGGGATCAATCGAAAGTTCGATTCTATCAAAACTACTCATTTTCAAATGACATCCACATTGTTCACAAATATTCATTTTTGATTTTAAAAATTTCTTATAATTTAATCCATAACAATTTTCGCATTGAATCCACAAATGCCTGTATTTTTGAGTTACATTTAAATTATTAGAACTTATACTAAAATCACTATCATCTGTGCTAGTTTTTATACTGGAACTCTCGCTTTTACTACTATTTACGCTTTCGCCACAAATGTAACTATAAATGTAGCTGTCACTGTAATTGTTACTGTTGCTTAAAATATAACTATCAATACAAATTTGAGAACCAAGATAACTGTCAATACAACTATTAATGTGATTATTCCAACTATAATGAGAATTAGTATCATACATGTAATGATCGTGGCGAGTATCGTCACTTTGGGGTGCATTATTCATATAACTAGAAGTCTGATAACTATAAAAAGAACTTTTTAGTTCACTTAGAAAAGAACGGTTGTTGTCAATCTCAAAATTTTTATTTTCAATATCAAAATATATGGAATAACTGTCCCTATTACTATCCCTAACGAAAAAAGTGTCATCAGATATGAAATTCCGAATGTATCTGTCGCCGACTAAATGATCAACATTACTGTAATTAGACTTGTCGCTAAAATTTAAAATGTCTTTATCCATATCATTTAAAATTGGATCTTCACTTACACTGGTATTTTCAAAAGGACCAAGACTGTCCATTGATTTACTTAGCCTACACCTGTATTCTAACTCCCCGTTAAACAACATCGAATCGAACCGCCATTTTTCCATAGAACTTTCTTGCCCCTCATTTCCATGAAAATACAATAGATGAATAG